TTACTTCTCAATACAATTTCTTTCAAATTCATTAAAATTTCATGTACAGATTCTTGAATACCTACGAAAGTAGAATATTCGTGTGGTAGTTTCTCAAATTTTGCACGTGTAATACATGTTCCTTCTATTTCTCCTAGTAAAGCTCTTCGCATCGCGATGCCTATTGTATCGGCTTGGCCTTTCATAAGTGGGGCCAGAATAAAGCGTCCATAATAAAGACGCTTACTGTCTGCTCTTGATTCAACACACTTCCACTGCAGTGTCCGAGTAGATACTGTTACTTTCTCTCGAACCATAGTAATATTATTTGATCAAATCATTGAATTATTTATTTCTCTTGAAATCTCTTCAATGGTTACACACGTCTTTTTTTGGGGGGCCTACAGCCATTATGTGGCATAGGGGTTACATCCCGTATGAAACTTAATAGTATACCACTTCTACGAATAGCTCTTAATGCTGCATCTCTCCCGAGACCGGGGCCCTTTATCATGACTTCGGCTCGTTGCATACCTTGATCCACCACTGTCCGAATAGCATTTCCCGCTGCGGTTTGAGCGGCAAATGGTGTTCCTCTTCTTGTACCCTTGAATCCACAACTACCGGCGGAGGACCAAGAAATTACTCGCCCCCGTACATCTGTAACAGTCACAATGGTATTGTTGAAACTTGCTTGAACATGAATAACTCCCTTTGGGATTCTACGCGCATTCTTACGTGAACCAATACGTCTATTTCTACGTGAACCAATTTTTGGTATAGGTTTTGCCATATTTTATCATCTCATAAATATAAGTCAGAGATATATGGATATATCCATTTCATGTCAAAACGGATCCTGGTTTTTTTACTGATTTTTTTGTACATCTGTATATCAGGTCCTTTAGATTTCGGGAGTCCTTTTTGATTTAAAACAATTATCCTTGTCTTTGTTTATGTCTCGGGTTGGAACAAATTACTATAATTCGTCCCCGCCTACGGATCAATCGACATTTTTCACAAATTTTACGAACGGAGGCCCTTATTTTCATATTTGTCACTCCTTTTCTTAATTCTGAATCTACTTATGGAAGAAAATAAATTTCTTAAAATTTTTAACTTCGAATTGTATCCCTACGAAAGAATGTTGAAATCAAAAAACCACCCAATTATTTGAGTCTTTACTTTTGAATATACTGAATATAATATTCAAATTATATTCCCTTTAGTTGAATCATAAGAACTTACCATAATTTTGTTAATTTATAGGGAGTATATGTATAAAATTACGTTGAACCTTTCCCGAAGCAAAACCTAGAATCGGATTTTTGTTATCTAAACGAACTCGAAACATACATACCATTGGGACGTAGCTCAGTAATTAAACCTTCGCAAATCTGTTTTTGTTCTTTCTCTTGCATTCCAGGTAAAACGGCTTTGAAACATCAACTAATTAAAGAGGCATAATATTATAAACCTACCTTTTACTCTTTTTTTTTTCACAAATATGAAAATTTCGCATATGATTTGGCTATCAGAAAGATTACCATATATAACACAAAATTTCCCCGCCGATTCCTTCTATTCGAGCCTCTCGGTCTGTCATTATCCCTCGAGAAGTAGAAAGAATTACAATCCCCATTCCGCCTAAAATTCTCGGAATTCGTTGATAGTTAGAATAGATTCGTAGGCCGGGCCGACTGATCCGTTTTAAATTTAAAACAGTTCTATATGGTCCTTTCCTATTTCTTCTATGTCGTAGGGTTAAAACCAAAAAATAATTATTGCTTTCCTGATGTTTTCTCACGTTTTCAATAAAACCTTCTCGTAAAAGGATTTTAACAATATTTTCAGTGATATTAGTAGATGGTATTCGAACTGTTCTTTTTTCATTCATGTCAGCATTGCGTATAGAGGTTATTATGTCAGCAATAGTGTCTTTACTCATGATAAACTAAGATTATTGTTGCCCCCGAATTTTGATATAATCAACATGCTCTATTTCTTTTTTTTCTAAATTCATAAATATTTATGAATTTTAAAAGGTATATACGTGATATACAAACAATCTACTAAATTAAAGTAATCCATTTCATTCAAATATTATAAACTATATCATGGTATTCCCTTATAATACTTCGGGTGCTAATGAAACTATTTTAGTAAAATTTAACTGTCTTAATTCCCGGGGGATCGCGCCAAAAATTCGGGTTCCCTTTGGATTTCCTTCTTGATCAATAACAACTGCAGCGTTGTCATCATATCGTATTATCATACCGTTGTCGCGTTTGAGTTCTTTACAAGTACGTACAATTACAGCTCGGATCACTTCTGATCTTTCTAGAGGTGTATTTGGCACAGCTTCTTTGATTACAGCAACAATAACGTCACCAATATGAGCATATCGTCGATTACTAGCTCCTATGATTCGAATACACATCAATTCTCGAGCCCCGCTGTTATCGGCTACATTCAAATAGGTTTGAGGTTGAATCATATCTTTTTTTATTTTATTGATTTTGTCTTTTTCAATGTAAAGGGTGAAAAAAAAAGAAATATTGTTTGTTCAAAACAAGAAACCTACAATTGTTTTTTTTTTATCAAAAAAATTATTTCCTTTTGTTCTACATTTCTATCCTATACCGAAAGAATGAATTGAGTTCGTATAGGCATTTTTGATGCCGCTATTGAAATAGCCCTTCTGGCTATATTTTCTGCCACTCCGCTCATTTCATAAAGTATTCTGCCGGGTTTAACAACAGCTACCCAATATTCGGGAGATCCTTTCCCCGAACCCATACGCGTTTCGGTCGGTCTTACTGTAACTGGTTTGTCTGGAAATATACGTACCCATATTTTTCCACCGCGGCGTGCGTTTCGTGTCATTGCGCGACGCCCCGCTTCTATTTGTCTAGACGTGATCCAAGCCGGTTCAAGTGCTTGAAGAGCATATCTACCAAAGCAAATACGATTACCTCGATAAGATATTCCTTTCATTCTTCCTCTATGTTGTTTACGGAATCTGGTTCTTTTGGGGTTATAGTTGATGGTTGTTTATCAATTCCATCCATCTCTACTACAGAACTGGACATGAGAATTTCTTCTCATCCAGCTCCTCGCGAATTAAACGATTAAAAATCAAATACGTGGTGAATAATATACTGAATCGGGGTATTCTTTAAAATTTCATTTATTTATTTAATAGAATAATAGAATAATATAATTTTTTTTATCTTTTGATTTTATATATAATATAATTAACCACGTATTCTATTTAATGTTATAATGAATCTTTATTTTATTTTGCTTTTTCTTATCATATCGAATTTATTCAACCTTCTAAAACTTCTAAAAAAAAATTCGCGGGCGAATATTTACTCTTTCAACATTCAGTTGTAAGATTAGTCTATGACAACACAATCTTTCAAAAAAAAAAAATTGGTTCGTTCCGCCATCCTACCTACTGAATCATTAGGATTCCTTTTCAATAGAATCTTATGCATTCACAGGTTCTGTCGTTCCCACCACCTCTTGAGTAATGATTAGGTCTGAATTCTACAACGGAGCTCCTAATGAAATTTTTGAGTCAACCTTCTCAGTCTTTATTGGCTCGGGGCTCTTTATTTGTGGTTCTATCCACGTATTTGTCTAATTAGGGATCAATCAGTATTGATGCTTTATTACATTCTTTTTTATGAGATGACTCATAGACCGTACATATTGGAATCGTATATCGTTGGTATTCTTTTTCTATCTTTCTCTCACCTTTCCATTTATCTGTATCCTTTTCTTGCTTTACAACCAATAATCAGATTGGTTTTTATTTTTTTTTTTGCAAAAAAGATTTCAGTTGCTACAATGATATGACTTATATATATATCCTATATATCTATATCATATATATCATATTTTGACTGGCTCTTTCTTTATATCCAGATAATGCGAAGCGATGAGTTGGTTATTAGTTCTATTGTTATTAGTTCGTACTACGAGTTATTCCATTTTTTTGAATCCTAATCCTAATAGAAAAACCACCGAGTCACACACTAAGCATAGCAATTATATCAAATGATTAATTGGATTTTTATTCAACCTTATAGAATTGTTCATTTTTTTATCATTAAATAGAAATAGAACTAAATACAAGTTAAGTAAATGTTTATTATTCTTCGTCTACAAATATCCAAATTTTGATACCTAATACCCCATAGATAGTTCGAACTGCGTAGGAGCAATAGTCTATTTTGGCTCGAATGGTTTGTAGAGGAACCCTACCTTCTCTGATCCATTCGACACGTGCAATTTCTTTTCCGTCGATACGACCTGCAATTTGTACTTGAATTCCTTTTGTACCTGCTTGCTCAGTTAATTCAATAGCTTTTTTCATTGCTTTGCGAAATGAAACTCTATTTTTTAATTGCCCGGCTATAAATTCTGCAAGAATATTGGGGTGCCCATAAGGGTTTACAATTCTTGTAATAGCAATGTTGAGTTTTCGGTTTACACAATTGAGTTCTTTTTGTACATTGAATTGTAATTCTTCGATTTTTCGAGTCCTTTCTTCTATTAATAACTTGGGGAATCCCATATAGATTATCACTTGAATCAAATCGATTCGTTTTTGAATCTCTATACGTGCAATTCCCTCGACATTAGAGGATATTTTCAGATTTTTTTGTACATAATTTTTGATACAATCTCGTATTTTTTGATCTTCTTGTAGATCTTCGGAATAATTTTTGGGTTGTGCAAACCAAAGAGAATGATGCCCTTGGGTTGCGCCCAGTCTGAAACCAAGTGGATTTATTTTTTGTCCCATAGTCCCCCACTACTATATATATCGTGAAACATCATATCGGTGTGTTTTTTTTTTATTCGTTCGGATTTTTTTAAGCATAACATAATATAGCGTATTTGTAGTTTTTCTAATATGGAATATTCTTTCTTTAAATATTCCTCAGCTGCTTTTTCCTTTTATCTATCATCTGTTCATCTACAGATATATCTTTTAACACAATAGT